AAAAATATTATTTTAATAATGTAAATAGCTGCGCATCGGGAGAGCAGAATTCCTAGCTCGAGACTTTCCTGTTTCCGGGGGGTTTTCAGGATCAATAACAGTTTACGAGTTTAGGGGGGTAGGGGGGTTTAACCCGCAAAAACCGAGGGGGGCATCTCTTAGGTATCTTAGGAGAAACCACTAACTATTTATGCTCATGATATCGGTTATGCAGTTCTTCTAATAAAATCTTTCCAACATGGACATTATGCACCGCCACCAAGAAAATGTACACCCTTGTCAGCTTGCCTTAGCGCTGCACTGTGAAATGCAAAGTGAAAGGAAAAAGAGAAAAAAAAACCATGTCCATTAGAATGAACGCCCGGCATGTGGGGTGACGCCCTCATGTACTCCACCAACAATCAGATGCCAGGTTCAAGGAAAGTGGGGGGAATAACATCGAGTAATGGCCCTGAAATAGGAACCAAATGCCAGGAATAGTGCACCGTGTGAAACCCCCACGAATACTTGTCCCTCACCTTCGTTAACCGAGGTCGCATCGCTTAATTAAAATGCAATTCTTGTCTGTATAGGATATTGATTTGAGTGAAGTGTTGGGTTATGAGATGAATGAGTACTTAAAGTCTGTACTGGGCCTTAGTTTGATATGGGTTACACACTTGAGTCGTTCCTATCAGTATGCAGTTGTGTTAGCCTTTCTTTTATGCATTCTGTTGAAATTTGAAAGACTGGTGATGTATGAATGCTCAAAGGCGAGTAATGAGTATTATACATAGATGATGTCCTAAAGCATTATTGATATGGTTTACATAAATATATGGTGTTAATACATATATGTCTTTACAAAGAATAGTTAAATTTAGAATGCTGGCTTTGGGGGCCAGGGGCGGGAGTTCGAATCTCCCTTCTTTGAGCAGTAGGGAGGGGTTTAACCTCCGGCGGCCGGTTTACAAGACCGGCGCTCTGGCGCTGAGCTACTAGTGCAGGCTATTTGCAAGAGTTTGTTTTCTAGTCAGCCAGCTAGGGGAAAAAGGCCGAGAAAAATAAAAAAGTAAAGGAAAGATGCTACTTGTCCGATAATGATGTAGGGGTGTTCCACGGGCATTCCTCCAATTCAGGTAAGGATTAGTACATCTGCTACAAGGACTCAGAAGATAAATTGGGAGAGAGGACGGAATGTGAGGCTTCGTTGTTTGGAGGTGTGGAGTAGGGGAATGAGCATAAGAACTAGAATGGAGGCAAGTAGCGCAAGTACACCCCCCAGCTTATTGGGGATAGATCGAAGGATGGCATAAGCAAATAGGAAGTATCACTCTGGCTTGATGTGAGGGGGCGTGACAAGGGGGTTGGCCGGGGTGAAGTTATCTGGGTCGCCTAAGTAGTTAGGGAAAAATAATGCCAGGGAAGTGAGAGCTAGTAGTATAACTGCAAAGCCCAGAAGGTCTTTGTAGGAGAAGTAAGGGTGGAAAGGAATTTTATCTGCATCTGAGTTTAAACCTGCGGGGTTGTTTGAGCCTGTCTCATGTAAAAAAAGCAGGTGAAGTACTGTAGCAGCAAGAACGACAAAGGGGAGGAGGAAGTGGAATGCAAAGAACCGTGTTAGTGTGGCGTTGTCAACTGAAAAGCCGCCCCAGATTCATTGAACGAGGGTGCTTCCTACATAGGGTACTGCTGAGAGGAGGTTGGTGATAACGGTGGCACCTCAAAAAGACATTTGTCCTCAGGGCAGGACGTAGCCTACAAAGGCGGTTATTATTACTAGGAGGAGTAGGACTACACCGATGTTTCAAGTTTCTTTATATAGGTAGGAGCCGTAGTATAGTCCTCGTCCGATGTGAAGGTAAATGCAAATAAAGAAGAAAGAGGCTCCGTTAGCATGTATATTTCGGATTAGTCAGCCAAAGTTTACGTCTCGACAAATGTGGGCAACGGATGAGAAAGTGGTGGCGATATCTGATGTGTAGTGTATTGCAAGAAATAATCCGGTAACGATTTGGGCAATTAGGCAAAGCCCTAAGAGAGAGCCAAAGTTCCATCACGCGGAGATGTTTGAAGGGGCAGGCAGGTCTACTAGTGCGTTGTTTGCGATCTTAAGAAGTGGGTGGGTTTTTCGAAGGCTTGTCATTAAGGTTTCCTGTAGTTGAATTACAGCGGTGGTTTTTCAAGCCATTGGTCCTGGTTAGAGTCCTGGCAGGAATGATGACTTATGTTATGTCTATTTTTATGCTTGGGTTGGTTTTGGGCTTAGTGGTTGTTGCTTCTAATCCGTCCCCTTATTTTGGGGCGTTAGGGTTGGTTGTTGCTTCGGGGATGGGCTGTGGGGTGTTGGTTGGCCATGGTGCCCCCTTCCTGTCTTTGGTGTTGTTTTTAATTTATTTAGGGGGGATGTTGGTTGTGTTTGCTTATTCAGCAGCTTTGGCTGCTGAGCCGTACCCGGAGACATTAGGGAGCCGGTGGGGTATTCTTAATGTTGGGGGATATTTGGCGGGGGTGGTGGTTGGAGCAAGTTTTTTCTGGGGTGGGTGGTTTGGGGATTTATGGGCAATGGCGTACGAACGGGCGGAACTATCTTTAATGCGGGCGGATGCGGGAGGGGTTGCTTTGATGTATTCGTCTGGGGGGATGATGTTGGTGTTGTGCGGGTGGGTTTTGCTTTTAACGCTTTTTGTGGTGTTAGAGGTGTGCCGGGGGTTAAGTCGAGGGGCCCTTCGGGCGGTTAGGGGCTGAGTAGGAGGAGGGCAAGGATTAAGGTTAAGAAAAAGAGGGTAAGGAAGGTTTTGACTATGCCCTGCTGTGTATTGCTTGTTATTGTAATTAAGGGAAGGTTAGTAGTGTAGATGGCCTTTGGGCCGGTTTTTTCTAGCCATGTTTGATCTAACATTTGAGTTGCAATGTGCTGCCCCAGGAAGAGGTTAATTTTTGGGGGGAGGCGGTGCATAATCGTTGGGAAGAACCCGAGCATATTTGAGAAATGGTGAGGGCCTGTTTTAGGGAGGGGGTTAAATTGTTTGCTTGTGAGGGAGGCGAGTTCGAGGGCCAGGAGAAGGCCTGTGATGGTAACCAAGAGGGCTGAAAGTTTAAGCAGAGGGGGCATCGTTATAACAGGGGTTTTAGGGAGAATGAGGTTGGAAGCAATTAAAAGGCCGGCAATGATACTTCCTCATGCGAGGCGCTTGATGGGGTTAATTACTGCCTTATCGTTCTCGTTAATGGGGGAAAAGGCGTTGAATCGCGGGCTTCCTATGGAAACAAAAAAGATAAGACGGAGGCTGTAGATGGCGGTGAAGGAGGTGGCGAGGAGGGTTAAGATTAGGGCCCAGGCATTTAGGTATGAAACGTTGAGGGCTTCAATGATAGCGTCTTTTGAGAAGAATCCGGCTAAAAAGGGGGTTCCTGTAAGAGCAAGACTCCCGATGGTTAGACAAGAGGAAGTAACTGGGGCAAGGTGATGTATGCCCCCTATTTTGCGGATGTCTTGTTCATCATTAAGGCTGTGAATGATGGAGCCTGAGCAGAGAAAGAGCATGGCTTTAAAGAAAGCGTGGGTGCAGATGTGTAGAAAAGCAAGTTGTGGTTGATTAAGGCCGATGGTAACCATCATTAGGCCTAGTTGGCTTGATGTTGAGAAAGCTACAATTTTTTTGATGTCGTTTTGTGTTAGGGCGCAAGTTGCTGTGAAGAGGGTTGTGAGGGCTCCCAGGCAAAGACAGGTTGTGAGGGTAAAGGGGTTACTCTCTATTAAAGGGCTTATTCGAATTAAGAGGAAAATGCCTGCTACCACTATGGTACTTGAGTGAAGTAGGGCAGAGACCGGTGTAGGACCCTCTATTGCAGAGGGTAGTCACGGATGAAGTCCAAATTGGGCGGATTTGCCGGTGGCGGCGAGAATTAGCCCGAGGAGGGGGTAAGTTAGGTTTATGTTGTGGGTTGTGGTAAAGATCTGTTGAAATTCCCAGGAGTTGAGGTTGGTGGCTATTCAAGCTATGGTGAAGATGAGACCAATGTCGCCTACGCGGTTGTAAAGGACTGCTTGAAGGGCGGCTGTGTTTGCATCCGCCCGTCCGTATCATCAGCCGATCAAAAGGAAAGATATAATACCCACGCCCTCTCAGCCAATAAAGATTTGAAATATATTATTAGCTGTGACGAGAGTAATCATTGCGATTAAAAATGTCAATAGGTATTTGAAGAAGCGGTTTATGTAGGGGTCTGTGTGTATGTATCAAGAGGCAAATTCTAGAATAGACCAAGTGACATACAGGGCAACGGGGGTGAAAATGATAGAGTAAAAGTCGAACTTTAAGCTGATGTTAATATCAAAGATTAGGGTGTTTGTCCAGTTCCAGTCGGTAACCACGGTTTCTGCTCCTTCTGCAAGAAATAGGGAGAGGGGCAGCAGGCTCGTAATGAATGCTAGTTTGACAGCAGTTTTTACTTGCGCGAGGGCTCAGGTGGCATCTTTGGGTATTGGGGAGAGGGCGGTTAGGACTGGGGAGAGAAGGAGTGTAAAAATAATGATGAGGCTTGTTGTTATCACGACAGGGGTTGGATGCATAGCTTTTACTTGGATTTGCACCAAGAGTTTTTGGTTCCTAAGACCAGTGGATGAGCTGTTATCCTTTAAAAGCTGGGCGAGGGAGCTCCGGAATTCAACCGAGGGTACGAGGGTTAGCAGTCTTCGTCGCGGGCAAGCCTCTCTCGGTGGACAAGAGGGATTTAACCTCTATTTTTAGAATCACAATCTAATATTCTCGTTAAATTATGTCTACAGGAAGTTCACCCTCAAATAAGGGCCGGCTTTGCAATAAGCAGGAGGAGGGGCAGGAGGTGGAGGGCAAGGAGTAGATGTTCGCGGGTGTGGGAGGGAGCGAGTGCAATAAGGTGTGGGGGGGCAGAGCCCCGCTGAGTTATAAGAAACATATAGAGAGAGTAGCCGGCGGTAATTAGGGCTCCAGCTCCTGTGAGGATAATAGACGCTCAGGACCAACTGAATAGGGAGGTAATAATTATTAGTTCACCCATCAGGTTGGGGAGAGGGGGTAAGGCCAGGTTTGCTAGGCTTGCAAGGAGTCATCAGCACGCCATCAGGGGGAGGATTATTTGTATGCCGCGTGCAAGTACTATTGTTCGAGTGTGCGTTCGTTCGTAGTTTGTGTTAGCTAAACAAAAAAGGGCGGAAGAGGTAAGACCATGTGCGATTATTAAAATTAGTGCTCCTGTAAAGCCCCAGGGGGTTTGAGTTAGAATTCCCCCTGCGACAAGGCCTATATGCCCAACGGATGAATAGGCAATGAGGGATTTTAGGTCTGTCTGTCGTAAGCAGATTGAGCCCGTCATAATGACGCCTCATAAGGCTAAAACAATAAAGGGGTAGCTTAATTCTTTGGTAAGGGGCTCTAGGAGAGTTATTACTCGTATTATGCCATAGCCCCCTAGCTTGAGTAAGACGGCGGCTAGGACCATGGAGCCAGCAATTGGAGCTTCTACGTGGGCTTTGGGCAGTCATAAGTGTATGCCATAAAGTGGTATTTTAACGAGGAAGGCGAGTAGGCAGCCGGCCCATCAAAGTTTGTCTGCGGTGGAAGTCAGTGGGAGGGCGGGGGAGTAGGAGAGGGTTAAAAACGAGAGGGTGCCAGTGGTGTTTTGTAGGAGGAGGAGGGCGACTAGTAGGGGGAGGGATCCTGCCAGGGTATAAAACAAGAAGTATGTGCCTGCGTTTAGGCGCTCCGCTTGGTTTCCCCAGCGGGTGATTAAAATTAAGGTTGGGACGAGGGTTGCTTCAAATATAATATAAAATAAAATGAGCTCAGTTGCTGAGAAGGCCATGATTAGAAAAATTTGGAGGGAGGTTAGTAGTGTAATATAGATGCGCTGGCGGTTAATGGGTTCGAGGGCTATATGGTTTTGGCTTGCGAGCGTTATTAGGGGGAGTAGCCAACAGGTTAGGATCAAGAGGGGGGTTGAGAGGGGGTCTAGGGCTATGAAGTGATTTATTGTGGTCCATCCGGCCTCAGATGCATTGTTAAGCCAGGTAAAACTGATTAAGGCAATGATAAGGCCATGGGCGAGAGTTGTGGGTCAAAGTGTTTTAGGGGAGACTAACCATGTCGTTGGGATAAGCATAATTGTTGGAATTAAGACTTTTAGCATTGTAGGAGGTTTAGGTTTTGTAGCCGGTCGCTGCCGTGGGTGCGGGCGGTGGCTACTAGAAGGGATAGGCCTGCGCTGGCTTCGCAGGCAGAAAAGGCAAGAAGAAGTATCGGGGATGCTGAGAGGCTTGTTGTACTCAAGCCCAGTGTCCAGAGGGAGAGGGCCAGGAATAGGGAAAGTATTATTCCTTCTAGACAAAGAAGAGCAGAGAGGAGGTGGGTTCGGTGAAATGCAAGGCCTGTGAGGCCTAGAAGAAAGGCGGCTGAGCAGGCAAAGTGTGAAGGGGTCATTAGGTAATTGTGGACTTTAACCACTAGCTTTTGAGCCGAAATCAAATATTTTAATTAAAATAATTACCTATTCAGCCCACTCTAGGCCTCCCTGCAGTCATTCATAGACTAAACCGAGGGTGAGGAGTGCCAGAAGGGAGGTGGCTCAGAAAAAGGTGGCGGAGGGGTTTGGAAGTTGATCACCTCAGGGGAGGGGCAAAAGTAGTGCGATTTCAAGGTCAAACAGAAGAAATAGGATGGCGACCATAAAGAATCGCATTGAAAAAGGCAGGCGGGCAGAGCCCAGGGGATCAAAACCACACTCGTAAGGGGAGACCTTTTCCTGGTCGGGGGTAATTAGGGGGAGTCAGAAGGAGACGAGGGTGAGAACTGTTGATAAGGCCAGGGTAATAAAGACTACAGTGGTAATTAAGTTCATTATCTTTCCTTGGATTTTAACCAAGACCAGGTGATTGGAAGTCGCTTATACTAGTTTAGTACTAGAAAGATAGGAGCCTCATCAGTAAATGGAGATGTATAAGAAGAGTCAGACTACGTCTACAAAGTGTCAGTATCAGGCTGCTGCCTCAAACCCGAAATGGTGCTCAATTGTGAAGTGGTAGTTGATTTGTCGAAGTAGGCAGACAGCCAGGAAAGTGGTTCCAATAATTACGTGAAGGCCATGGAAGCCCGTGGCCACGAAAAAGGTGGAGCCATAGACCCCATCTGCAATTGTAAAGGGGGCTTCATAGTACTCTATTGCTTGAAGGAAGGTGAAGTAGCCGCCAAGAAGAATTGTTAAGGCAAGGCTTTGAATAACCTGCTTACGTTGACCTCCCATAATGCTGTGGTGGGCTCAAGTAACTGTTACGCCGGAGGCGAGTAAGACAGCTGTATTGAGCAGGGGTACGCCGAAGGGGTCGAGGGGGGCGATTCCTGTGGGGGGTCAGCATCCTCCAATTTCTGGTGTAGGGGCCAGGCTTGAGTGGAAGAAGGCTCAGAAAAAGCCAAGAAAGAAGAAGACCTCTGATGTAATGAAAAGAATTATCCCATATCGAAGGCCTTTTTGGACGGGAGGGGTGTGGTGGCCTTGATAAGTGCCTTCTCGAATGATATCTCGTCATCACTGGTACATTGTTAGGAGGAGTAAAATGGTGCCGATAAAAATAAGGGATATTGTGCTGTAGTGGAATCAAGTGGCAAGTCCGGAGGTTATTAAGAGGGCGGCAATTGCTCCTGTAAGAGGTCAAGGGCTGGGGTCTACTATGTGGTATGCATGTGCTTGGTGGGCCATTAAACGTTTTCTTGTAGATATAGGCTTATTAGTAGGACAAATACATAGGCCTGAATTATGGCGACTGCCACCTCTAGAATTGTAAGCAGAAGCAGTACGATGGTTGTGAGAAGGGCAATGGTGGGTATTAGAGGGAGTAGAACAAATGCAGCAGTAGCAATTAGTTGTATGAGTAGGTGGCCTGCGGTTAGGTTAGCAGTCAGCCGTACGCCCAGGGCTAGGGGGCGAATAAATAGGCTAATTGTTTCGATGATGATTAGTACGGGGATAAGTGGCACGGGGGTTCCTTCTGGGAGGAGGTGGCCCAGGGCGGCGGTGGGCTGGTTTCGTAGTCCAATAAGGACAGTAGCGAGCCATAGGGGTAGGGCAAGGCCCATATTTAGCGAGAGCTGGGTTGTGGGGGTGAAGGTATATGGGAGCAGGCCGAGTATGTTGAGGGAGATTAGGAAAATTATTAAAGATGTGAGGATTAGGGCCCATTTGTGGCCCCCAGCATTCATAGGGGTTAAAAGTTGGGAGGTAAAACGATTGATAAATCAGCCTTGGAGGGTGTGTAGGCGGCTGTTTAGTCATCGGGGGGCGGGGGAGGGAAAAAGGAGCCAGGGAAGTACGAATGCGAGGGCTATAAGAGGAACCCCTAGGAGCGTGGGGCTTATAAATTGGTCAAAAAAGCTTGTTATCATGGTCAGGTTCAAGGGTCTGTTTTGGGAACTTGTGTGCTCTGAGGGGAGGGCTCATTGGGGAAGGTGTGGTTCAGTGTTTTTGGTACAACAACTGTTAGGAATACAAGTCATGAGAAGACTAAGATGGCAAACCAGGGGGAGGGGTTTAATTGAGGCATGTCGCTAGGGGTGGTAGGAAGGCACCAATCTTCAGCTTAAAAGGCTGACGCTAGGGGTCCGGTTTAGCTTCTTAGCGAGGCGTCTTCAAGTATTAGTGTAGATCAGTCTTGGAAATATTTTAGGGGGACAGCTTCCACTACAATAGGCATAAAGCTGTGGTTAGCACCGCAGATCTCTGAGCACTGTCCATAGAATACACCAGGGCGGGAGGCAATGAAGGCTGTTTGATTAAGACGACCTGGGACCGCGTCTATTTTTACTCCGAGGGCGGGGACTGTTCATGAGTGGAGGACGTCTTCTGCTGTGACTAAGACTCGGATGGGGGCTTCCGTGGGAATAACCATTCGGTGGTCTACTTCTAAGAGTCGGAATTGGCCGGGGCTTAGGTCTTGTGTCGGGACCATGTAGGAGTCAAAAGTGATTTCTTGGTAGTCGGTGTATTCATAGCTTCAGTACCATTGGTGTCCGATGGCTTTAATTGTAAGGTGGGGGTTGTTGATCTCGTCCATGAGGTAAAGAATTCGAAGCGAGGGGAGTGCGATAAGAATGAGGATAATGGCGGGGAGAATTGTTCAGATAATTTCAATTTCCTGGGAGTCCAGGATGTACATGTTTGTGAGTTTAGTTGAGACTATAGCCACAATAATGTAAAGTACGAGGGTGCTAATAAGAAAAACAATTATTAAGGCATGGTCATGAAAGTGAAGAAGTTCTTCTATTACAGGTGATGCTGCGTCTTGAAATCCTAGCTGGGAGGGGTGGGCCATAAATAAAATACGCGGGGTTTTAACCCGCGGCTCTGCCTTGACAAAGCAGTGTATTGTTGACTCTACTAGTATTTTATTAAGAAAGTGGCAGAGCGGTTATGTGGCTGGCTTGAAACCAGTTGATGGGGGTTCAATTCCTCCCTTTCTCGTTAGCGTGCGTGTTGAACTTGAACAAAGGCAGGCTCTTCAAATGTGTGGTAAGGAGGGGGGCAGCCATGAAGTCACTCGATGTTTGTTGTGGTGAGCTCTGCTGAGGCCACTACACGTTTGGTAGCAAATGCTTCTCAAAGAATAAAGAGGAACATAATGACAGCGGTTAGCGAGATAAGCGAGCCTAGGGAGGAGACAGTGTTTCATAGCGTGTAGGCGTCTGGGTAGTCCGAGTATCGTCGTGGCATCCCCGCCAGGCCCAGGAAGTGTTGGGGGAAAAAAGTTAGGTTAACCCCTACAAACATTACACCAAAGTGGATTTTTGACCAAGTGCTGTGAAGGGTAAAGCCTGTGAGCAAGGGGAATCAGTGTACAAAGCCGGCTATGATGGCAAAGACTGCTCCTATTGACAGGACATAGTGGAAGTGGGCTACTACGTAGTATGTGTCGTGGAGCATAATATCTAATGAAGAGTTGGCTAGTACAATGCCGGTTAGTCCCCCTACTGTGAAGAGGAAAATAAATCCGAGGGATCATAAAAGAGGGGTTTCTCACTTGATTGCGCCCCCATGTAGTGTGGCAAGTCAGCTAAATACTTTTACTCCCGTTGGGATGGCAATAATTATTGTAGCGGAGGTAAAGTATGCTCGTGTATCAACATCCATGCCTACTGTAAACATGTGGTGGGCTCACACAATAAAACCTAGAAGGCCGATGGCCATCATGGCTCAGACCATGCCCATGTACCCAAAAGGTTCTTTTTTCCCGGCGTAGTAAGCAACAATGTGGGAAATTATGCCAAAGCCGGGTAGGATAAGGATATATACTTCGGGGTGCCCAAAGAATCAGAAGAGGTGTTGGTATAGGATTGGATCCCCTCCCCCTGCCGGGTCAAAGAAGGTCGTATTGAGGTTTCGGTCTGTAAGAAGCATTGTAATGCCGGCGGCAAGAACTGGAAGGGAAAGAAGGAGAAGAACAGCTGTAATTAAAACAGCCCACACGAAAAGGGGCGTCTGGTATTGTGAAATTGCGGGGGGTTTCATATTTAGGATAGTTGTAATGAAGTTAATTGCCCCTAGGATAGAGGAAATACCCGCCAAATGTAGGGAGAAAATAGTTAGGTCAACAGAGGCGCCGGCATGGGCGAGATTCCCGGCCAGCGGGGGATAAACAGTTCATCCGGTACCTGCCCCAGCCTCAACCCCCGAAGAAGCCAGGAGAAGCAGGAAGGAGGGGGGTAGGAGTCAAAAACTTATGTTGTTTATGCGAGGGAAGGCCATGTCTGGGGCGCCAATCATTAATGGGACAAGTCAGTTTCCAAACCCACCAATCATGATTGGTATTACTATAAAGAAAATTATTACGAAAGCATGAGCTGTCACGATTACATTATAAATTTGGTCATCACCCAGAAGGGCTCCGGGCTGGCTTAATTCGGCTCGAATGAGGAGGCTAAGGGCCGTACCTACTATTCCAGCTCAGGCACCAAATACAAGATAGAGGGTGCCAATGTCTTTATGGTTGGTAGAGAAGAGTCAGCGTGTGATTGCCACAGGTAAAGTGACTGAGAGCTAAGTGGTGGGTTGTAGCCCCATAAACAGAGGTTTAAGTCCTCTTTTTACCAAGCCCTGAGGTGTGTACATACGAGATTGCAAATCCCGAGTAGCAGGTTTACGCCTGCCGGGGCTTCCCCCGCCCTTTGCCCTGCGGGCGGGGGGAGGTAGGCGGATGCCCGCTGGTTAGGGCGCTTAGCTGTTAACTAAGAGTTTGTAGGATCGAGGCCTTCCCGCCTAGAAAGGCTTTAGCTTAATTAAAGTGTCTGTTTTGCATGCAGAAGCTGTGGGTTAGTGTCCTGCAAGTCTTATACAGGGGCTGGGAGGTTTTCACTCCCGCTTAAGGCTTTGAAGGCCCTTGGTCTGGTGTTATCCTAAGCCCCTCTCTAAAGGGAGAGAAGGGCTGTGATTGCGGGGGCGAGGGGGAGAAGAAGGACGGCTCCTAGGGTACAAAGGGAGAGGGGGAAGGAGAGGGGAGGGGTAGTGAGGCGTCATGGGGTTGAGCCTGCGAGGTTGTTGGGGGCGACAGTTAGGGTTATTGCATAGGAGAGGCGGAGGTAGAAGTAGAGGCTTAGGAGGGCGGTTAGGGCTGCAATAGTGGCAGTGAGAGGGAGCTGTTGTTTGGTGAGTTCCTGAAGAATGAGTCATTTTGGTAAAAAGCCTGTTATTGGAGGAAGGCCCCCGAGGGATAAAAGCAGAAGGGGGGCGGAGGCGACAATAATTGGAGATTTAGTTCAAGACATTGCCAAAGAGTTGATGTTGGTTGTGTCATTAAATTTAAGGGTTAGGAAGGCGGAGGATGTTATAAGAAGATAAATTATTAGGGCCAGGAGTGTGAGGGAGGGGGTGAATTGAATAATAATAATTATTCAGCCAAGGTGGGCGATAGAAGAGTAGGCCAGGACTTTTCGGAGTTGTGTCTGGTTTAGGCCCCCTCAGCCCCCAACAAGGGTAGAGGAAACCCCCAGGAAAATAAGAAGTTCCTGGTTGGCGGTTGGAATTTGAAGTAGGAGGGTAAAGGGGGCTAGTTTTTGCCAGGTCGAAAGAATTAGCCCTGTGGTAAGGGTTAGTCCTTGAAGTACTTCTGGGAGTCAGGTGTGAAGGGGGGCTAGTCCAAGTTTTAGTGCGAGGGCAATAATAATTATTGTTGTAGGGATAGGGTGTACTATTAATTGAATGTCTCATTGTCCTGTTAGTCAAGCATTAGTAATGCTGGCAAATAGTAGGGTGGCGGCAGCTGTTGCTTGGGTTAAAAAATATTTGGTGGTGGCCTCGACTGCCCGGGGGTGATGCTGTTGGGCTATTAAGGGGATGATGGCGAGAGTATTGATTTCCAGGCCTATTCATGCGAGGAGTCAGTGAGAGCTGGTAGTAGCAATTCCGGTGCCTAGGGCTAAGCCAAAGAAGAGGAGGGCTAAAATATAGGGGTTCATTAGCAAAGGAAGGGGTTTAACCAACATGTTTGGGGTATGGGCCCAAAAGCTTGTTTAGCTGACTTTACTAGGAAGTGGTGTAGTGGAAGCACTAAGAGTTTTGATCTCTTTAGGTGGGGTTCGAGTCCCTTCTTTCTAAGGAGGCGGGGGGATTTTAACCCTCATAGTTCACTCTATCAAAGTGGTCCTTTAATTCAGGCACGGCTCCGTTTTAGAGCTGAGGGGGGAGTCCTGCGAGGGAGAGGGGAAGGGCCAGGTGTCAAATAACTAAGGCTAAAGTTAAAGGCAGAAAGCTTTTTCAGATGAGGTGTATGAGTTGGTCGTATCGAAATCGTGGGTAGGAGGCTCGGACCCAGAGGAAAAGGGCGGAGAGAAGGGCTGCTTTGGTTATTAGGTTAATAGTTATAAGCTCTGGTAAGTAGGGGAGGTGGGAGGCCCCCATGAAAAGGGTGGCGGAGAGGGTGTTTATTAATAAAATATTAGCATATTCTGCGAGGAAAAATAGGGCAAAGGGGCCCCCTGCATACTCTACATTAAAGCCGGAAACTAGTTCGGATTCGCCTTCTGTAAGGTCAAAGGGGGCGCGGTTAGTTTCTGCCAGGGAGGAAATGTATCATATAGCGGCAAGGGGCCAGGCGGGAAATAACAGTCAAATGTTTTCTTGGGCCACATTAAAGGTTTGGAGGGTGAAGCCCCCCGTAAAGATGATGGTGCTGAGTAGGATAAGTCCGAGGCTAACTTCATAGGAGATTGTTTGGGCGACTGCTCGCAGGGCCCCGATTAGGGCATATTTAGAGTTTGAGGCTCACCCTGACCCCAGGATAGAGTAGACTGCGAGACTTGATAGGGCAAGAATAAATAAAATGCTTAGGTTTAAGTCTGTCACGGGGTAGGGCAGGGGGAGGGGGGCTCAGAGGGTTAAGGCGAGGGTGAGGGCCAGTATTGGGGCAAGGAGAAATAGGAGGGGGGAAGAGGTGGAAGGGCGGACTGGCTCTTTAATAAATAATTTTACACCGTCAGCAATTGGTTGTAGGAGGCCGTAGGGGCCTACAATGTTCGGGCCTTTCCGTAGCTGTATATAGCCTAGAACTTTTCGCTCAAGAAGGGTTAAAAACGTCACGGCCAATAACACGGGGACAATATACGCCAATGGGTTGAGGGTGTGGGTTAAAATAGTAGATAGCATAGTTAGGGAGAGGACTTGAACCTCTGTTAAAAGGGTTTAGGCCTTTTGCACTTCTCCGGGCTCTGCCACCTTAACATGCCTTGCTCTTAGGCCGGGCTTTGCGCCCTTTTACCTGCTTTAGTTGGCTTCAGCAGGTAAGGGGGAGGCTTGCTTAGAGCATGGGCCTCCTCTTTCCGGTCCTTTCGTACTAGGAAGGAGCGTTCATAGATAGAAACTGACCTGGATTTCTCCGGTCTGAACTCAGATCGCGTAGGACTTTAATCGTTGAACAAACGAACCCTTAATAGCGGCTGCACCATTAGGATGTCCTGATCCAACATCGAGGTCGTAAACCCCCTTGTCGATATGGGCTCTAAAAGGGGATTGCGCTGTTATCCCTAGGGTAACTGGGTTCGTTGATCGGTCTTGCCGGATCTGGTAGGTCAGATGTTCTGTTAAATAGAGCTGTGGCTCTGGTTTTGAGGAGGGTTCTCCTGTTCCACGTGGGGGATTTTTGTTCCTCCGCGGTCGCCCCAACCAAAGACATGGGGCAGGGGCCAGTTAGTTACTTCTACTGAGCTAGATGTTTTTACGTGGGCTGCCTTTTGTCTTAAGCTCCATAGGGTCTTCTCGTCTTATGGTTTTATCCCCGCTTCTGCACGGGAAAATCAATTTCATTGACCTGGAAAAGGAGACAGTTTAGCCCTCGTTATGCCATTCATACAGGTCTTCATTTAAAAGACAAGTGATTACGCTACCTTCGCACGGTCAAAATACCGCGGCCGTTAAACTTGTTAGTCACAGGGCAGGCGGGACCTCTTATGTGTAGAGTGCAAGAGGCGATGTTTTTGGTAAACAGGCGAGGCCAGTGTTTGCCGAGTTCCTTCTCTTCCTTTAAGTCTTTCCTTTAAACACACCTGTGTGGGGTTAACGTTTAGTTCCTGAGGGGTTTTCTAGCTTAATTTTGGGCTGTCTCAGGGCCCTCGTTGGTTGGGGGCGTTAATTTTCAGTGGGGGTTCGTTCTGATTTATGCAGGTGTTTTGGAGAGGGGCTTCCCTCTTATTACTCATATTAGCAGTGTCTCTCCCATGCTTGCATGGAAAGGCCTAGTATTTAAGGCGAGGGGTTTAAGATGAAACTGTTGGTATTGTGGAAGGGGAAGTACTTGAGCTTTAACGCTTTCTTTGGGGTTGGCTGCTTTTAGGCCCACCAAGGTACTATGTCTTAGGTCTTAGTCTTTAACCGCCTCATAAAGTTGTATCTTTTTTCAATGGGGCTGTCCCCCCATTGAATAACGCTTTAATCTTCTTTGTGTCATTGGGGGTAATAACCGGAGGGATAGGAGAAGATTTAAAGGCTGAACTTCTATTCATTTTGTAGGCAACCAGCTATAACTGAGCTCGGTAGGTCTGTCACCTCTACTCAAAGATCTTCCCACTCTTTTGCAACAGAGACGGGTTTGCCCTATAATAGGCTGTCTTGGAGTAGCTCGCTCAGCTTCGGGGGTTCGAACTAAAGGGCACTTTGCGCGAAGGTTACTAGCTAAATCATGATGCAAAAGGTACGAGGGGTTGTCTCTGCTTTCCTTCTCTTTACTGGGTTGTTTCATTTCTCTTTCAGCTTTCCCTTGCGGTACTTTTTCTATTGCGTAGGTGTCCTTTTCTATCGCCTATACTGGGGAGGTAAAATGGTTTGGTGGGGGGGGGTTCGGGAGTGTGGGGTTATTAAGGTTGTTTGTTGAAATTAGGTTGTTAGCTAGCTGTTAGGAGTAAGAGTCAGGGCGGCCCGATTTGCACGGGCATCTTCTCGGTGTAAGGGAGATGCTATACTATTTTAGCTATGTCCAGGTTTTCCCAAGCGCACCTTCCGGTACACTTACCATGTTACGACTTGCCTCCCCTTTATTGAAGTTATTTTTTATTTATGTTAATATTATATTGTGGGGGAGAGTGACGGGCGGTGTGTGCGCGCTTCAGGGCCAGTTTCAAAGGGGCGCTCTATTCCCCCTTTACTGCTAAATCCTCCTTTAAATGTCTGTGTCAAGGCATTATCCGTGTTTACTGGTTCAGTAAATGTAGCCCATTTCTTCCCCTCTCGTATGCTACACCTCGACCTGACGTTTTAGGTTGTACCAATTATGCTCACTATGTGTCCTTCACAGGTGTGTCCTTCACAGGGTAAGCTGACGACGGCGGTATATAGGCGGGAAAAACAAGAGAGGGTGAGGTTTAACGGGGGGTATCGGTTCTAGAACAGGCTCCTCTAGGGGGGTCTAAAGCACCGCCAAGTCCTTTGGGTTTTAAGCTGGGGCTTGTAGTTCCCTGGCAAGCAAAAAGTGTATGGAGTTGCTTTTGTTTAAGGCTAGGCATAGTGGGGTATCTAATCCCAGTTTGTTTCCTAGCTTTCGTGGGCTAATATTATTTAAAGCCACTTTCGTGGAGGGGTCTCCTGTCTTCGGGTGTGTATAACAGCTTTGAAGATGTTTAGCTTTAGTGCAATAATGTATATAGCCACATTTTACGCCGGTGTTCGTCAACTCGGGCCTCTCGTATAACCGCGGTGGCTGGCACGAGTTTTACCGGCCCTCTTGGTTTAATTAAGTCAAGTTTTCACTTATGGCTTAATGTTTATTACTGCTGCGTTCCCTTGGGGGTGTGGCTAAGCAAGACGTTGTGGGCTAACATAGGGTTGTGCCTAATGCCTGCTCCTTTTCCCCGGGGGGGGGGTAATGTAGGGCATTCTCACAGGGATGCGGATACTTGCATGTATAAATTTAACCAAAGCTGACATTAAAGTCAGGACCAAGCTTTTGTGTTTACGGGGCTTTCTAGGGTCCGTCTTAACATCTTCAGTGTTATGCTTTAGTTAAGCTACGTTAGC